CCTAATACTCATTAAATTGGAAGTATTGATCCAATTAAAAAAAAGATTATGTTTCGCAATTAAATAATCCAATTTGTCAATTTTTAATTGACCCTTGGATACAAATCACGAGAATGTATATTCTTCCTCGAATCCTTCGTTGAGAGGTAAAGGATTAAATCCTTTTAAGAAAAAAAGTTTTTTTTTCGGAATATGAATCAAATCAAACCGAGAGATCCCTTAACTATAAAAGGGATTAATAAAACGAATCCCACTTTTACCACTAAACTATACCCGCTACAATGCGATTATTGTATATAAATGAAATTTTTGTCGAACAAAAAAAGGTAATCGGACGTAATCAAGATAGGATCCAAAACAAAATAATGATGAAAATTATAGCATTGGTGTGTTTGTTTTGGTTTTGTCATGTTAGTAGACCTAATCAGATTAGTAAAAGAACACTCCTAATTCAAAATTAAAAGAAAGAAAGAACAAGTTCTTTCTTTTGCTGGAGGATTTTTGACAGAACAGGTAGGGCTCGATAAAACTATTTATGTTATGACATAAGAATGCATTGCACAACAATCCACAGTTCCTTATTTTTTTTCTTTTTTTCCAGTAAAGGAAAAAAAGAAGGAAAGAAAAGAAAGAATAATAATAATACAATAAAAAATGACACTTTGATTCTATAGAATGAAATTCCATATCATAGGAATGGAAAGATTCCTTCTTCTGATTGTTGTTTCAATAATCAATAATAAGCACTTTTGTTTTCAAACAAATCATTTTATCTATGATTTGGAATGGAACAAAAAATGGCCCGGCTAGGTACTGACCAGGCCAGGCCGTGAAAAGAAAAAAAGCTCTTTCGGAAGAAGAGGTATTCTTGCTTTTTTATTTTTTTTTATTCGAAATATCTCTTTAGAACCTTTTCTTTATCTAAATGGGATTGCTTAGAAAAGTAGTATATATTAAAGTTGTATATATCAATATAGTTAAAAAAAGAATAAAGAGAGATAAAGAAAGGATTTTTTTCAAGCCTTATTTTTTGTGTAATGTAAGATAGTAATTATTCTTTTTCAATTGGGAGAGATGGCTGAGTGGACGAAAGCGTCGGATTGCTAATCCGTTGTACGAGTTTTTCGTACCGAGGGTTCGAATCCCTCTCTTTCCGTTTCCGTTGATGACTTGGTATTTTATTTATTTTTTTTCAAAACCTTTCCCTTGTTTTTGTTTTTTTTATTTATTTAATATAATAAATAAGGATGTACAATAGATAAAATCCGAAGTAAGAACATTGAAAAATTAAGCAAGTAAAAAGAAAGGCCTTTTTATTCTTCACGTCCAGGATTACGTCCTGGATCATTAGATAGGAATCCAAAGATGAAGAGAGAAACAAAAAATATCACTACTGTGTAAACAAAGAGTTTGAGAGTAAGCATTACACAATCTCCAAGATCTTTTTTTTTGAAAAAAAAAAAAGAGAATAGATTCTCCATTTTTCTACCCCATATCCTATTTTGACACCAATAAACAAAATGGTTTCTCGAAATCAAAAATCAAAAAGAATTTTCAGAAATTCATTTGGAATAAGAGTCGAGTCTTTTATTAAAAAAAAATATCTTTCCTATTTTGGGATGACTCTAAAAGGGTTTTTCAATAAATGAAAAAGAATTAGAATGAGGAAAGGAAAGAGAGTGAGTCAGATTTCTTGCAGCTATCTAAGAATTGTTTGAATCGAGGGTTCATGCTGTGAGACTTATCCGATCTTATCCATTGTTCGATTTTTTTTTTTTCGAATAAATCATGTCTAGGACAGTATTAAAGATCTCATCGAAAACTTACAGCAGCTTGCCAAACAAAGGCTAAGAGAAAAAAGAGAAGGGGTATTACTGGCATAAAATCTACGATTGGATTCAAAAAAGCGTAGGCCTCCGGCAATTTGGCTAAGAAAAAACTACTCGAATAAAGGGTGGAATGAAGACAGATACAGATCAAACTAAAGATATTAAGCATAACAAACATTTTTTTTTCTTGGAAATTGTATTTTGATTGAGTTATTGTTATTGATAATTGATATCCCTTAAAAATGAAAAAAAAAAAAGAGTAAGGTATACCAAAAAATCCTTCTTTGAACTCAACCAATCAAAAATCCTTCAATTCTTACATTAAAAAAGAATAGAAGAAATCATACTTTTATACAATATCTTAATTGAATTATATGTAATGATCAATAAATTCAGTTTCATTGTATCTCTACACGTGTCAAAACCCTAGGAACAATAGAGTCCATAGATATTTTGGATTGGAATTGACGAATAACAAAAAACAATACTAGTGTTTATTAGTATTGAATAGAAATCGAAATGGGGCGTGGCCAAGTGGTAAGGCAATGGGTTTTGGTCCCGCTATTCGGAGGTTCGAATCCTTCCGTCCCAGGGAATACCTATTCTCTATATAGATAGAAATATCTATTATCAGAATAAAGAAAGGTTGTCTTTTTGAACTGTCTTTTTTACTCTTTAAGAGTCAAATATTGGATATTATGTGATTCTTGTTTCTGATTTTTAATGATTCTATTCTTCTTTAAATCCTATTTTTTCACAAATTAAATTCAAATAAGATAGATATAGATGGAACTGAATCGAGTTGTGATCTAGGAACATAGATTCGAAGAATTGGAAATAAAGAAAAAGGGGGATTGCAAAAGAAAGAGGTTGAATGCGCTTTTCATCGTATGTCCATCCCCTTATACTTTGAATATTGAATATTCATATTGAAGTTTAAGTTAGTTACTTCAAAAAGTCTTACGTGCCATATAATAAGAATTAATTAACAATGTAAGATATCAATTTCACTAGCTGTGCTTGTACAAATTGGATTAAGAAATAATCAATTACATACATATAACATATCTATTTTCTTTGAACCTCATTTTTAGGTATTTCATTTCGTATTTGATTTGGTTCTCATAAATAATTGTAAATATATGGAATAATATAGACAGGGGGTAATTCATACATTCTATATTCTATTCTCCTTACTTTAAATAAAGATTATTGAACGAACCCCCACCAGTCAAAGAAACTACGCGTAAAATGAGGAAATGCTTAATGTATTATTGTCGTTCTATTTCAGTGATAACGTTTTTTGGTTTTTTGAAAAAGATTTTTGATCCGTTCATTTGAAATATTCTATATTGAATATTCCTAATTCATTCCACTGACAATTGTTCAGTCTATCTGATAGAGGGAATTCTTTTTTTTTTTATGATTTTCTTTTTCAGTATGAAATGAAAGAAAAAGAGCCTAAATCTTCCTTTACATCAATCTTTTTTTTATCCACTCCACGAAAAAAAGAAATAAATTTCTTTTTCTATCTATCTATATTTTTTTAATCACTGAGATTTAGGTTTAATTCAAAGATAGATTATTTATGATGATAAATGTAATCTTTAGTAAAACTTTATTCATCAAATAGTGATATCCGGGTAGGTTTTTTTTCAATTCAATAACTATTTGAATTTAATGATTTCTTATGAGTATTTAATATTCGAAGAAGTCTAAGATTGTTGAATATATCCTCTCAAGTTACTTGAAGATGCAATGTAGATTCAATACAAAGATCTTTTTTCTTTCTAATATTTAGAAATTAATAATTAATAAATAAAATAAAAATATTGCATTTATCCAATAAAAAGAAAATCGAGGGTGAAATTGAATTCTTTCTAAGACTTCTTTAGAAAGCAATGTAACGACCGAACAAATGACTATTCATGATTCCCTAATTGAATCAATTACATATCAGTTCCAAACTAGAGGAATGTTATGGTAAAACTTCGTTTGAAACGATGTGGTAGAAAGCAACGTGCGACTTGAAGGACATGATCAGTTGTGGATTCTTACACCCACCCTTTTGATTCTATAGAAATGAAGGTGCTCTTAGCTCGACATCCTTTGTTCTGTTCCACTAGAAACCTCATTTTTTCTTGGGTTGTAGTGTAAACAGTATGTGATGTAGCTCGAGTAGAAAGTATTGATTCATTTCTCAGGGCAAGGATCTAGGGTTAGTGCCAATTAATAAGTTGGAACAACTTCGTAAGTGTAGTCTATTTTCGATTTCTAAATCGAAAGGATCCAATTCGAGCAAGTTTCAAATCCAAAAAAGGAAAATTTGTTGGAATTAGTGAAACTCTTTTGATCCAAAGTGTATCGTGCGGGAATCAACCGTTTATGATTCTTTGATAGAAATAAATCAGAAAAAGGGGCATGTTGCTGCCATTTTGAAACGATTAAAAATCACCGAAGTAATGTCTAAACCCAATGATTCAAGGCAAAGAGAAAATATTTTTGAACAAGGAAATATCTTTTTTTTAATTGTCTCGACAACTAGATCAAGAATAAGGAGTCCGAATAGATTCTAAATGAGACAAAGAAAAAGGGGTTAGAGACCACTCAAAAAATCAAATGCCTAAGGGTTTTCTTTTGAGCTATTTCAGAGTTACTCAACTTGAGTTTTGAGAATACAAATTCTTTTTTTTTGATAAAGAAAAAAAAGTATTAAATAATCATAGTCTAATTTATTTGATTTAATGCTTTTCTAAATCTATTTGACATTAGAATTGTATACATAGACATATCTATATTCTAATTTCTCGAGCCGTACGAGGAGAAAACTTCGTATACGTTTCTAGGGGGGGTTCTAGTTTATCTACGTCTATCCCAATGAGCCGTTTATCGAATCGTTGCAATTGATGTTCGATCCCGAAGAGAAGGAAGAGATCTTCGGAAAGTGGGTTTTTATGATCCGATAAATAATCAAACGTATTTAAATATTCCTGCTATTCTCTATTTTCTTGAAAAAGGCGCTCAACCTACAGGAACTGTTTATGATATTTTAAAGAAGGCGGGGGTTTGTTTTTACAGAATTTCGTCTTAATTAAAGGAAAGTCAATTAATGAAATACAAAAGAAGAGGGTGTGGGTGATTCGTATATAGCTTTGTATAAGTATAAGTTTTTTTTTCTACTATACTTTCCCCACTCCCTTCCTCTTCTTTTGCTCTATTTATACTTTTTTTTTTATTGTATTCTTTTCTAACTATTCATATTGACAACAGTGTATTGAACAAATATAATTCGATCGTGTAGAAAGGGATCTATTTATCTTTCTTATATTTTTCTTTCTTAGATTTCGTTTTTTTATTTTACTTCATTCACAATAAAAAAAAATATCTATATATATGGGTTCGTTCGATTTTTTGTGATACAAACAAGAAGTCTTTTTTGGTTAAAAAAAAAATGGATAACATAAACGAGAAGAGTCAATCTATCCAAATTGCTTTTTTTTTTATCTGAAAATTTGATTATTCTTATTGGATCTCTTTATTTTTATTTTTTAGATTCATAATTTTAGAATCAATTTGAATTTTATTGCTAGTTCGATGTTTTGATTGCGTCGTGCAATTGAATTTCTTTATTTTTTCCAATTGTATCTACATATCCTAATTTTTTTTCGGGTTGCTAACTCAACGGTAGAGTACTCGGCTTTTAAGTGCGGCTAGCATATTTTACACATTTATATGAAGTAACGGATTCGTTCATACCTTCGGTAGAGTTTGTAAGACCACGACTGATCCTGAAAGGAATGACTGGAAAAAACAGCATGTCGTATCAATAGAGAATTCTGAAAATATTTCATTCTTACTGGATCGGTTCAAAACCTTGTTTGAATTCTTAGTGAGAAAAAAATGAAATTAATTCAGAGTTGGGTCGAATGAATAAATGGATAGAGTCCTATGACCTCAATTAATTATAAAGAAAGAAAAAGCAACGAACTTCTGTTCATAATTTCTTAATTTGACTGATTACCCGATCTAATTACACGTTAAAAAGATATTAGTACCTGGTACGGGAAGGGCTTTTCCATGAATGGATGATTATCCATTTTTTAATGAGTCCTAACTATTAGCTATTTCCTATTCTAGGTTGTACATAAATGTGTAGAAGAAGCGGCATATTGATAAAGATATTTTTTTTTTCCAAAATCAAAAGAGCGATTGGGTTGAAATGAAAAATAAAGGATTTCTAATCCATCTTCTTATCCTATAACGAATATAAACTAATTCGATTGAAAAAGAGAGGATAGAGAGTCCGTTAATGAGTCTACCTGTCTACGAGGTATTTATTCTTTTCTTACTAGAATACCTTGTTTTGACTGTATCGCACGATGTATCATTTGATAACCAATAAATCCCCTACCTTTTTTTTTTTCTTTTTGGGGTCAAATCAAATTTCCAATGGAGGAATTTCAAGGATATTTCGAACTAGATAGATCTCGACAACATGACTTCCTATACCCACTTCTTTTTCGAGAGTATATTTATGCACTTGCTCATGATCATGGTTTAAATAGAGCGATTTTGTTCAAAAATGCAGGTTATGACAAGAAATCTAGTTCAATAGTTGTGAAACGTTTAATTACTCGAATGTATCAACAGAATCCTTTGATTTTTTCAGCTAATGATTCTATCCAAAATCCATTTTTTGGGCACAACAAGAATTTGTATTCTCAAATTATCTCAGAGGGATTTGCAGTCATTGTGGAAATTCCATTTTCCCTACGATTAGTATCTTCTTTAGAAAGGAAAGAAATAGCAAAATCGCATAATTTACGATCAATTCATTCCATATTTCCTTTTTTAGAGGACAAATTTTCACATTTAGATTATGTGTCGGATGTGCTAATACCCTATCACATCCATCTAGAAATCTTGGTTCAAACCCTTCGCTACTGGGTGAAAGATGCCTCTTCTTTGCATTTATTACGTTTCTTGCTCCACGAGTATTGGAATAGTCTTATTACTCCAAAGAAACATATTACCCTTTTTTCAAAAGGTAATCCAAGATTATTCTTGTTCCTATATAATTCTCATATATGTGAATACGAATCCATCTTTCTTTTTCTCCGTAATCAATCTTCTCATTTACGGTCAACATCTTCTGGAATCTTTTTTGAGCGAATCTATTTCTATGTAAAAATAGAACATTTTGCCAAAGTCTTCTTTGATAATGATTTTCAGTGCATCCTATGGTTCTTCAAAGATCCTTTCATGCATTATGTTAGATATCAAGGAAAATCAATTCTGGCTTCAAAAGATACGCCTCTTCTGATGAATAAATGGAAATATTACCTTGTTACTTTATGGCAATATTATTTTTATGCGTGGTTTCAACCAGGAAGGATCGATATAAACCAATTATGCAAGTATTCTCTTGACTTTTTGGGCTATCGTTCAAGCGTACGACTAAATTCTTCAGTGGTACGAAGTCAAATGCTAGAAAATTCATTTCTAATAAATAATGCTATGAAGAAGTTTGAGACAATAGTTCCAATTATTCCTCTGATTGGATCATTGTCTAAAGCGAATTTTTGTAACACATTAGGGCATCCCATTAGTAAACTGACCCGGGCTGATTCATCAGATTCTGATATTATCGACCGTTTTTTGCGTATATGCA